AAGGAATGGAAGTGTGGATGAATCGACATCAAATAGAGGAATTAGGTTTCTCTTTTCAGCAATAACATGATAAGAGCATCCCTTTCAAAAAAACCTAAGGACCCCCACTACCCGGTCACCCCCCTATCCTGCCACTTCAGCACCTTGTGATCTTTGAGAAGGACTCGCTAATCTAGGAATGTTTTTGTAGATTCCTAAAATAATTCCTTTTTTGATCAGGACGAGAATGAATCCGGGAATCCAGGACATACTCATCCTGGAGCTTCCGCTCTCCTCTGGTAAGGGCTTTTTTTTATAGAGAAAGGTGAGTCGAGGGCGCTTGACCGATTTATCGGAGTAGGAGGAAGATCTCTCATCTGATGACCCTGAACAAGAAGGAGCTGCTCTCGATGTGAGATCAGCAGCAAAAGAAAGAAGAGGAATTTGATGCCCCAGAGCAGCAGCCCCCGGATAAGCCTTAAAAACACACACCAAATAAAATAAACAAGCACAAACAAAATAAACAAGAAAAGGGCCATGATGATGATCCTATGTTCGTTTTCGCCCTGCCCCGATGATGCGCTCCTAGCTCGCGGAGCTACATACCGGAAAAAGAAAGAAAAACACTCGTACCATTACTTTAAGAAGAGAATCCTTGGTTTGACCGACGGAGTGGGAATACGAGATCTAGGCAAGCCGCTACATGTTCTCCCCTTGCCCTTGAACGATAGAAGAACTACTTCTCTTTTCTTAGATAGCGGTCGATCGGTTCGCATCTATGGTCAATCAATAGGTCCGCGGATCTATTCTTCTATACGAGAAATCGCCATCTCGTAGCACCACCACGACACCTATTCTCGTTCTTATTCCGAGCCCCCCATGCCGTGACTTCGACTTATAGTATGATGAATGAGTGGAAAGATCTTTATAGAAGTCCCTGTCCCCAAAGAGTTTTTTTCTTATATTTAGATATTGGCGGCGGATCGGTTGAAATAAAGATCGGGCTATTCTGGATCGGCTAGGTGATCGACTCCTTTCTTTCCCCTATTATGGTGAAACCATGATATGTCAGCCAGCCATGGACTGCTGGCTGCCTTTATGATAGGTAGTAGGCATCGGATCAAAGGGGAATCGAACAGAGTCTCGCTCTATGACATCGGGTGGATAGGTACGGATTAACAGCTGAACGTGGGGATCACGGCAAAGAAATGCCCTTACCTGCCATCTCTTAGGCCGAGTGCTGCGAAGGTTCATTCATCAGTAGTAGTAGTAGTTGCTAATTCAAAGGCGGAAAAGGATCTGCTCGAACCAGAACTGAAACTGGAGAGGAGGGCGAATCCCACATAGACCAATAGATCGAGACCCATAGTCTATTTCGGATCCAGATCGAGCTTTTTACTCGACTGCTAGGCCGGACTCGACTGTGTTGGAGAGGTCAAGTCGTGAAAGCACTCAACTGATGAGGAGAGGGCGGGCCATATCCCTTGGTTCGAACAAAATGAGAGGCCCGGAAGGGGGTTTTGGAGAAGGCAACAGGGACTACGGGTATCATAGGAGGAAGAGGTGGAAGCGGGGAATCGGACTCTGTTCCCCCGATTGACTCGTATTAGTCTTAAGGTTGGCCACGCTTAAAGATTGGTGCCTCCCCACTGGCTAATAGTTCTGACAGAAACAGTAAAGCTTGCTAGCAACAGTTACCGCTTAGGCCTCATCTCCTTCTGAAGCATATCCACTTCGTGGGATTCCCGATGTAGTGGGCTTAGCCCCAAAGAGGCAAGATTTGTTACTTATGTATGACTTACTTATATATGTAGTTAAATGTAATTGTAATTATTGGAGTCATACTTTCTTTTGCACTCTCGCTCGAGGAAACAGGGTGGATGAAGGGATAAGCTAAGTGTACTAGCTTGGCAAACCGGAGTTATGTGTCCTCCTCGGGGAGGGAGAGGCCGGTAACCGATTTCTAAGAAGTGCCCTTCTTAGAACAAAAGATTGAAGTTCAGCAGCAACCTTTTTTTGTTTTGGGGGTACATACGAGGGCGTGTATCTTTTTAAAGAAAGAGCGGGATTGTAAAGCCATGGAGGAAGCTTCCCAGGGCTTAGCCGCTTTTTACTTACTGGTGGTGTGAAATCCCTCAATCAGGGGGGGCTACTAAGATAAAGAAAGGGATGGTTTCTGGTTAGCAGAACTAGATACTAGGAAGTAGGCCCTCTATTCCCACCTCTAGCTGCTGGGAAAGACGCCCTTCTCTCGGAAAATGGAGGGTCTCCCCCTTAAGAGTCAAACTCAATTCTAGCAGCTACATAGCGGCAAACGGTGACTTCGGAGGTAGCGACAGAGCTAGGCATCAAAAGCGGGGGAAAGCGGGTAACTGTAACCATAGGCTTAGTTCTTTTTTTTAGCCCCACCTAGCCTAGGTAGGCCTCACAAGAGGGAGCATTCCGAAGCATCGTTCGATGCCCAACGACACCAATATAGAGATCACTTGACAGAATAAGAGCGGGAGACGGACTTCCACTA